TTGAGTCAGAGGTCTTACCTTTTTTCAATAGGTAGGGTCAACTACACCAAAGTGGAAGGGCCACTATCTAAGCTATTAGTGGGCTTGTTTGTTCTATTGAAATACTGAATCGAGTGAAGCCGTGTTGCGTAACAAGACAAGACTATAGGTCGCCAACGCCTAGAAGTACAAGTGGTCGCCCTACCGGTCACTCTCAAACTCACTACTTGGGTGACGAAAGTCACTTAGCTTCTTTAGTAGGGCTTGCCAAAGAACCCCTCCGGGGGCCCCGGGAAGAGGAAGAAGCAGATAGAGCAAAGGTCTCCTCTTTCCGTCCGCTCTTCCCGAAGGAATTGCATGTAGAGATCCGTAGGGGCTTATAGTTTAATTGGTTGAAACGTACCGCTCATAACGGTGATATTGTAGGTTCGAGCCCTACTAAGCCCATCTGACCTGCTTAATCAATGACTCCGGTAGTCACCTGAACCACTCTCTCGGATAGCCCACTGCCTCTCTTCTGGATGCGAAAGAAGATTCGATCAACGTACCAGGTTTGCCTTCTTGTGAGAAGGACGGTGATGAATTGTGTTATCAGTGCAAAAGGAGTCTTTGAGAAGGTTCAGTGAGTTCGAAGAGAGAGAAGGTCAGTAGAGCAGTCCGGCAGCTGTTCGGGGGTAAGCTTTGGGATTAGCCTGATCGACCCCTACCATTGTATATATAGTATAAATATGAAGATTTACATTCGTATTTACAATTTCCCGGATCTATCCTCTTCAATTAACTTTACAAAATGGAAGGGAAAATGTGAAGACCAAATATGTCTACTACCAACCGCATAGTCAAAGCTTGCCATAAAATCGGCCGGTTGGTTTGCTTCTCTCCAAGTATGGGAGATTTTCAAATCTTCGAAACTAGCGAGTACCTTCTTGATCTTATGAAGAAGAGGCTTTCCTTAGCTGCGGACTTTTGGATCTTGAGAGTAGACCATGTCTTACGTTAGGGAATCCGAATCAATCCAAATCCTCTGACACTCCTTTTCAGCTGCTATTTGAATACCTTGGAAGATGCAAAAGAGCTCGACTTCGAGTATGGTCTTGTTCTTAACTGCTTGAGAGAGCGCATATATCCCCTTTGTCGTCTCTTGCTAAACCTCCACAAGCCTTCCCATGCTCGCTAATTGAACCGTCCGTCTTAATCTTAATCCATTCCTTTCCCGGTGGTCAACACAATATGTTTCTTTTTGATCGGATTGAGACACAAGTCCCATTTGGCTAGGATGCTCGCCGATTCTTCGTCTTCTTTCTCATAAAGCTGGAGATACTAGCTTCTAATCTGCATATCTTCGCAAATCCTCTTTTCCATTTTTCTTTTTTTAAACATAATTTACCTCAAAGATTCTACTATAACGTTTACGTTCCGCCAAAATGTGCCAGAGCGAGTGAAAGGCCCCACGGTGTTAACTTGCCATCTCCAACAAATCTGCTAGCAGCCCATTCGAGTTCCGCTTGGAAACAAGAAGCTCTTCTTTTTTTTTTTATGTTTTTTTTGCCCAAGAAAATTTTCCAGAGCCAAGCCGTATAAGAGTGAAACTCCCATATTCGGATGGAGTCCAAATGATTGCATCTTGGGCCGAAGAAGCTTAATTAGTATAGAGTTCGACCTGCAGCCTCTAGCAGGGATAGGAGCGGAGCATATCATGTCCTCCAAAACCCTCAATCAATAGGAGTTTTTTTCCCTCCCTCCTACTATGTATACTATACAACACTTTTTTCTATTTTTAGGATATGAGGAGACCTCCCCTTTCCTCTAGTACTGACCTAACATCAGTCATCCGTTGGTCTACCTCAGGAACTCCCCACTCTCGCCCCTATTCTCTACCTGACAGCAGCAGTCTTCGGTTGTTCCTATTGCTTGATGGTTCTGTTATTCTGTTGCGTGCATATTGTTGACTGCTATTGAGTGGCACGAGCACACACAAGACTGCTGTACGCCGTCTAGTATCTCTACCCCCCAATTCTGAGGCCGGCGGTACTCTTGGGTCCCGCATAGTTTCCTGTGAAGGACTTTCTTTCCAAACACAAGAAGCATATCTAGGAATTACCTGACGATGCCAAAGCAGCTTGTTCCAACCAACTCTAGGCATTGTTTTTCTGATAGCATTCCAATCGGATTTCAATGTATACTCCCTTGTAGGAGTTTGATTCCATATCACCTTATCTTCCGTACCTTCGGCCGGTAATTCCACCTCTTTGATGTTGTCCAAGGCATGTTTTATTTCCACAGTAATTGGGGGTGGCAACCTCAAAGTGTTCCCTTTTTGGTTTTTCAATTTCTCCACTCTACAATCACCCTCTAAAAAAGAAAGAATAGAGCAGATCTCTTCCATAAACAGAAACTACTCTTCCCTCTGGTAACCAAGGATCCGTCCACAGCTTAGTGCCCTTTCCATCCCCTATTTGATGTCTAATGCATCCATGAGCCAGCTCTCTAACTGATAGGATACTTCTCAAAACCCAAGAAGAAAAGTGGGGTTAACTTCAACCTCCCAAATGGACTGATTCTTAAGATATTTCTGTCGAAGCAATTGTGCCCACAAAGCATTACTTCCCCGGGCCATTTCCCAGAACAGTCTGAGCAAAGATGCACGGTTCCAGTCTCCCAACCTTCTCACACCGAGCCCCCTCCTCCTTAGGTACACACACCTTAGTCCAGCTAACCGGGAGGAAGCTCTTCTCATTTTCAGTTCCTTTCCACAGGAAGCTTCTAAGCATTTTCTCTTTTCATATAAAAAATTTTTATGAGATGGGGCTGCTCAGCCACCTTTTAGAATCTTCTGATAGTACTCTCCTTGGCCAGATTTCCTCCTTGATCTGCATCCTATGTTCAGCAGTAACCATTCTTTGATAGTAGTCAACAGCAAACTCAGCTATCTTCATGTTTTTCATGGAGGTTACCCCTTTCATCTTTCAAAACTCTCATACCATTATAGGCCTTCTTACTAGCCATAGACGCATAAAACGATTTGGTGTTAGCATCACCAACCGAGATCCATAGGGCTCTCGAACTCTGTCTGGCTTGGATTTCTTCACATTTGGCTAGATAAGCATGATTGGCTTTCAAAGTTTTCTCTTTGCCCACAAGATCACTGTTCAGAGGGTCCGGTCCTCTTGCAGAGGATCTTGAATCTTCACCAGTTCCTCTCTGCTCTCTCTTACTTTGTCCTTGATGTTTCCAAATTCCTTCTTACTCCAGGCAGGCCTTAAGAGCATTCTTTGTCAACCTTAAGAAATGGGTAACAGGTTGGGTTCCCTCTCACCTCTGCTGTCCAGGCCTCCTTAACAACCTCCAGGAACCTGGGATGTTCAGTCCACATATTGCTGAACCTGAAAGGCTTCATCCCGGACTTCATCTTGCTACCATACTGCACCACCATTGGTGCATGGTCACTGATCCCCGCTGGCCCATAATGAACAAAAGATTCATTGAAGCTTTGTATCCAATCCACATTGACTAGACACCTGTCCAACCTTCCTACAGTTCTCCTAGAACCTTAAGACTGGTTGCTCCATGACCACAAGTGGCCAATGGCTTTAAAGTCCTCCAAAAAAAAATGACAATACCATTCTAAAAATCCTGCAGAACCCTCCCAGATAATTGTCTTCCACCAAGTTTTTCGCTTGAGAACCTCACAGTGTTGAAGTCCCCGGTGACCAACCATGATCCCTGGATGCGTTTAGACACTTCCTTTAGCTGCTCCCAAAGACATCTCCTCTCAGATATAAGGTTTGAGGCATAGACAAAAGTAAGAAACAAAAAATTTCTCAATTCTTTTGTCCCAGCAGCTACAAGATAAAGCCTGATCAGATCTCTGTATCTCGTTCATTTTATAGCTATTTCTATTCCAGATCAGCCAAATTCTGCCGTTCCCGGCTGCATTCTCCACAGTAATGGCTTTACAATCCTTTCCCAAGCATCTGGTCATTCTTGCCGCCTTTCCACTCCTAACTTTGGTTTCCACCAAGCCAATCAAATCTGCCTCTTGCGCTCTTATATAATCTTTGGCCTCTCTCTGCTTCTCGACTTTACCGATCCCTCTTACATTCCAGATAAGGACCTTTATGTGGAACTATTGTTGTTTTCACATTCCCCTCGCACCTTAGTGCTGCCTCTGGTTTTTCGTCTTGTGCAGCCCTCATTTGTCTCATGTTCTTTGGCCTTGACTCTCCCCCTCCCCCCCTTTTCTTAGAATTCAACATTTCTTATATGTTTTGCATTTTGTTCGCCCACTCTTCATTCAGGGTGGTTAGAACCAGGGGAGGATCTTCCACCTTTTAGGTCATAGCACCAGCACCTGAACACTTACTCTTACTGCTCTTCTCAGGTTCACCTCTTTTCTTAGGATTGGCTGCCCTGAGGTTCTTTTTTGTTTTCATTTTTTTATCACAGAACAAGTCCCCCTCTGTCACTGCCATAGTGGACCCAGTATAAAACCTCTCTTCCAGATCCTCGCTTCTATGGGCCACTCGGGATTGACTACACCCTCCTCGGCTTTGTTACCCAGACACTCATCCTGAGCAATCTCTTCCGGTTCAGCAGTGTCCAGATCTGGCATCTTTGCCTCTTCTTGTTCAGGGTCCTCTAGAACCGCAAAAGGGTTCGGGCTGACTAGGTCCAGTTGGGTCATTCCACTAGCACAACGTTTGTCCAGCTCCCCTCCTTTGCCATTGTCACTACTGGTACCTGACCCCGCCTTCTTATTATATGACTGACCAATCAAGGAAAGCAGGAAAGACGGTCTTCTTTTGGCTACTTATCGAACTCTCTCTGACGTTCGACTACCACTAGTCTGCTTAAGTTGACGGATAAGACGGATGACTATCGGCATAGCAGTCGTCATGACACAGCCTCTTTCACTTCTCGTAGAAGAAAGATTGAACAAAAAATGGTTGAATGAACCAGATCCTCAATCCTACCTTGACGCACTTCTCGCTTTGATATTTGCTGCACTCTTTCGCTTGAAATGGAGGTTCTGAACCCAAATCCATGAGAGCTTTCATTCCAATCTTTTATAGATGATCTGAGTGTGATGATCAACGCCACTTTACCCTACCACGGGCTCTCATTGTTCACACCTGAATTCGGACTTGCTTGACCCTGCTGATGACTCGGATGCTAAAGACAAATCGTGTGCGGGGCCTTTTTCAGGAAAGTTGCTTATCGCAGCATAGAAAACTCTGAACTATGGGAAGTCATGAGGCAGTCCCTCACCACTGAGAAGGTCAGGATGGAGCTAAGAAAAGGGCTTCTGGCCCAACAATCAAAGCTCGTCTGCTCAGGGCCTTAGAGAGGTCAAGGAGGTCAACAGGAGTGAGACGGAAAGGAAAAAGCATGAGCTTGATGTTCGACAGAAAGGAAAGGGGCTCAAAGCGAAGTATAGAAAGAGAGGCGGGGAAGAGATAAAAAGACTCATCCGCCCAAAGAAAGAGTCCTTACGTGACGAGAGCCAGTTTCGGGGATCAAGTCCACTGACAAAGTCTGATGAGAGGAAGGGGGAGCCCCTTTCAGTTTCCAGTAGTACTACTTTGATTTGCTTCTTCAGCAGTAGACGAGAATAGACCGATGAGATAGATCTCTGCCCAAAGAAAGCACTTTCCTTATGAATGAGGTTGGTCGACAGGTATGAAGACAACTTGCCAATCTATTAGCATAGAGGGTAGACAAGAACATCTTTGGTACTGAACAGAAAGACTGGGTCGACTAGGATGATGAATTGAGTGAACTAAGTTGGTCATTCACAGCTTCAATCACTTTTGAGACAAATCAGGATCAGGTGTACAGATCTGCGCTTTCCATTATAGACATTTACCTTGAACTACTGATGAAATGCTTCCTTCCTGAGAAGCAGACTCTGGCCTACGACAGGTTATCCCCCCCTCACAGGTTGTTCTTCTTGGTCGTCGAGACCTATTGCTGCCATAATGTGAGAACAAAAAATGCCAACAATGTCAAATCCACAGGCGAATCTCATTCACCACGCCCTATCTTCAGAACTAAAAATGTTGACTCTCAGCCATAAAGAAACTGCTTTCCTTGATCAACGATCAGTCCCAGCCCAGTAGCCGAGAAATCCATTCCATTAGCCAGAGTAGGAGTAGCCGGAGCTCTAGGCAGGAGAAGTCAGGCGTGAATCCCGATCTGAGTCCAAGAGTAGTAGTTCCGGTCGATCAAAGCAGTAAAAATGAAGCAAGAATCCCTTTAAGCCGTCATCAGTCAAGTGAGGCAATCAATCTCCTTTTTCGTGGTTGACCGGCAAAGCAAAGACCAGCAGTCTTGTCGGGTTTGGAAGCCCAGTCCCAAAGAAAAGAGAAAGTAGTTGAATCAGAAAGGGAAGGCTTTGTTGAGGACGTGTGCCCTTACTCAAAGTCGTTTCACTTTCCCCAAAAGAACAATAAGAGTGATTGAGCGCAGATCTCTCATTCGTCACGTGGCGTGGAAAAAGACATTCTATTTTTCTGTGTAGGATCGTCGTAGAAAGCAGCCAGATGGAAAGGTGGGTCAGATCTCTGGAGGGGCAAGTCAGGGAATGAACGCATAGCCAAATCTGAGAGGATCAAGAGAAGGTCTTTCATGAAGGCTAGCATGCTAATTATCTCAGTTTCACAAGAGAAGAGAGATCTATGACATCTGCCACGATACACCACAGTGGACTTTATTCTTTTTGGCAGCGCATAACCATCGCTGGTCTTTCTGCACCCCATGGTATGGGATAAGACCCAACCAACCATGTTATCGTCCACCGGACTAAGACCTTTCTCCGATGCTACTTGTTTTTTGGCCGAGACCTATGAGAATGGGTATATCCATCTGGCTGGCCCTAAGTGGATTTTGCTGATAAGATCCGGGGCGGGACCTTAGCCGGGTACCAGAGCGGAGGGTACCAATCTGGAGATAGGAAATAGATGGGTCTTGAAAGTGACCAGAGCTATTTGGAGCGTGTTGACCAGTTGAGTGGAGTACATGAGCGTTCCGTGATGTTTAGTCAAATCCCGTACTGTAATGTATTGTGCCATTCAGCTTACCAGTCTTATTTTGTACAGAAATGGAGGATTTCTTGCTTGCTCTGGTCCCTGAACCCCTCAACCAACTAAAGATCATACTTTGAATTTTGCCTTGCTCATGGCACTTCTTCCTTCGTCACTCGCTCATGGGGTTGAGTGCCTTCCCGTTTGATTAGCTCTCTCGCAACAAAGAGAGGAACAAAAATGAATATGCGCTTATGCGCTGCGCTTCGACTTGGTCCGCATCTCCGCTACGCTACTGGTCCTCTAACTCTAACCTTTAGTCGACCAACCACCTTCTCCTTCCTAGGAAACCATTTGCCTTTGACCTGGACAAGCTATCCTTTGACGGCGACCTACCTTTATCAATCAATCTCGCTCCTTTCAAAGATGCGCTCTCACTCCACATTCAGTCAGCCTGCCGCTTTCGAACGAGATGCGAAGGTCAGTCGTGGGCCTAAGCTTGAAGATGTGCAGCTTGGTAGAGCATTTGCCAAAACAAAAAGGTTCATTTCAGTAGCGATATGCTCCGGCTTGGGAGGATAAATAAAAAAGCTTATTTTACGTTAGCTCCTCAACAAAGAGCGCAACCGCTATGCTAGCTCGGCATTCATTGAAGCTAGAGCGAATGAAAGTAAGGAACCTTGGCTCATTCACCGAGGCTTATACTCCTATATACATACATTATGGGACTATCAATCAACAGGCTCTGTCAACAGGTTCGGGTTCTGGGTCAAGGTAAAAAAAGACCTCCATCACTGGTGGTGAAGGCTAAGTAGGGTCAGCCACAGGAGCAACCTAGGCTTCTACTCTGACGCTCTGCCGCTGGTGCTATTTCCTCCGCCTCCACAAGCTGCGAACTCTTCGTAGTTGCGCGGGATTCCACTGCTTATTAAGGCCGCTTAGTTGGTCTCCACGCTACCACTGACCAGGTGACCAACCACTCCTTCCCTGACTTCTGTGGACCTTGCTTCTCTGTTTGCTGCCGAAAGTCTTTCCTTCCCACCTCTCAAATAGGCAAAAGTGCAATCCACTTGCTAACCGATTCAAGTGTAGCGGACGTTTTCCTTCTGATATCCGCGCATCGCCGAGCACTTTCCACAATGGCTGGTTCCGCAGTGTAATCGCTAATCGACTAAAACCTCGAGATTGCATACGTGACTGCTCAACCAATCTCCCGATCTCGATCCACTTCAACTTCCCGCTTCACTCGTTCCAGTTTTTCATATCCATAAATGGAGCGCATCAGTTGTATTGAGCACCAATTCCTCGAGTCCCAATGAAAAGCGCTCCCGATTCGACATATATAGACGTGGGTCTCTCTCGCCTCGGATATATCCAATCTACTTTTTTAGATCTCAATCTAAACTTTTTCATTGTTCATTATAAATAAATAAATAAATTTTAATTTATTTATTTATTTATTACTGGGCTCGTCTCGAAAACCGGTCTACACCTCATCTCGTTCTGGGCCATGAAAGTCGTCCCGTATTGCCGACTTTACCTCCTCTGAGAGTCAAAGCAAGACTGACAGTCTACTTCCTCGTCGAAGAGAGCTTCTGTTTGCGCTTACTTTTTTAGCATGTGAAGATGTATGGCACAGCCTCTATCACATTGATGTGAGAAGGCTACACTTCCGATTGATCGTCGAACGCTCTTGTTTGGGTCCTCCTTCTTGAAGAAACCTTGATCGGATGCCCCTTGCCTGCTGTCAGCTCAGGTAGCACCTTCCCCACTGAGAGTACTTTCCCGCTTGAGTGGAAAGACTTGATTCGCCATTCCTTTGAATTGCTATGAAGAAAACAAGGATCGAACGAAGACGAGGCCCTATCACCAGAATCAGTTCAGCTAGAGCGCGGTGTCTCAACTCAGGAGAGGGAGAAAGATGAGCTCTGTTCCACCGTGATTAGAGAGAGGGCGAACATCACCTTATTCACTTTCTCGTCTGTAGGGGCTTTCCCATTGGATGACAAAAATGTTTCAGTAACACAAGGCAAAGAGTACAAGGAAGCTTTGTCTTGTTTTGTACATAACCGGATCGATCGAAAAAGGATGACTATAGTTCGGTCTCGCGACTTCGTGGCTGGAACGAGAAACAGAATAAGAATCAATGATTTTCCCCTGTTGTCAGTGCGTGCTCATCTTTCCCCATACAGGAACTCATTCTATTACCGCGGGTGTGGAAAAAGCATGATGAAAGTTTCATTTCAAGTGGAAAACGAAACCTTAAGCTAAGCCACAGAGAATCCGCAAGGCAAAGTAGCTGGCCAAGGAATAACGTAAGTGAAGTACACCCAGTTAGGCCCAGTCAATAAAGTTTTTTAGTTCCGCTTCTCAATCTATCAATTTAGCGCACCTCTAGCTTTTGCTCATAAAGAGCAGGAAAAGACATACCAACGTACGAGGTTTTTATGTATATTGAAACTCGCCATAGGTTTTTGAAATGCCAATCTAAGAATCCATTGAGGTGGGGGAGGTTGGACAGGAGATGCTGTTAGAATCGAAAGAAAAGTCAGATTCAATCCTTTAGTGTATTAGCTTTCAATCTTGCAATCGGAAAGCTCTTAAGCCCCAGCCCTATAGCGACTTCCTCTTGATGCTTTCTTATGTTGAAACGATAGGGGTTGAACTCTTTCGAAAAAGACCATCACTCTAGGTGCGAAAGCCACTATTTATTAATTAGTAAGGAAGAGGGGAGTAGTTCTCGACTGAAAAGACGAAGGGGGGGGGCTTGATTGGATACCAAAGCAAGCTTTCAACTAGCTTCTCCAACTCGGATCGGAGAGCTGCTTTCAGATAATCGAAGTCCCCTATCTAATCGTTGAAAGCATCGACCCGAGCGGTCCTATCACTTTTTTTATCTTTCAATAGTTAGGGGATACTGATTACTATCGCTAGGAAATTAAATCCCTTATCATTCAAAGCGGGTATTGGACTGGCTAACGAGCTTTTTTCGAGGATATGCCCTTCCTTAATCCTTCCCTTCCATTGAACATTGAAAGAAGGAAGCGAGAAAGAAGAACGGTATACACTACTTGAACTTGAAGACGGGATATACGGGTTCATCTACCATAAGCCCTACTTTAGCTGGGAAACCCTTCTGATCTTCTTTCTTTGAGTTGAGAGACTGACTGGAATAAGCAACTTTCACGTTAACGGGCGAATCTACCTTCCCTTCCTTTCAAAACCTTTTTTTCTAAAGGAAAAAAGGAAAGGGCCCTCGACCCTAACCTCGCTACTCTCTTCTTGAATGTTTTTTTAGACCCTAAAAAAAGGCTATTTGCTTCTGGGCTGTAGCACAGGGCGCGGCAGCTAGCTGAGACTGGTGCGAAGAGAAGGAGTTTCGTTTTGACACCGAAAAAATGGATTGAATACAGGAAAGATTCCACGTGAGATAGTCTTTATGGGGCTTCTGCTTGAACTGACTTCTCTCAATTATTTGGGGGGCTACCCTTAGTTTACTGTTTACTGAAGCTGGCGTTCGGGCGGCTTTCTCTTTCCCGCTGTCAAAAGAACCTCTTCACTCATGATTCTGCCCTTTACAAACCTTACTTGGCCATCCATGACAGGCAACCATCTAATCGTTGAAAGCTGCCTTTACTAACAAGGCTTCAACTGGATGAAAAAAAGTCCATTTAAGTAGAGCCTTGCCTCACTTTTCTTTACTCTATCAAGCTTACTTAAGCACGTTCACTTTTGTGTTGATCACACGCAGGGCATAATAGCGCTCGGGTAAAGGAAAATAGTCTTTCGTCGCACCTTACTAAAGGACACTGGCACTGGCTTCTGGCTTGAAGAAAGATCCGCACTTCGTGCTTGAGAGCTGAGAGCGGAGATGAAGTGGAAACCACTATTTATAACATGTTGCATCGCCCCGGCTTGAAAGAGTAGATTCAGTGGACTTTACATTCCCGTATTTCTTGGTGGCTATAACAGACGAGGGATTGATTGGCATTAGTTAGGGTAGGGCTCTCCCTTTTCTTTACTTGCAGAAAGTGGAATATAAACGGAAGAATATCAGAAAGGAATATGATATGAGTTAAGTAATTTTTCTTTCTTTCTAGCTCCTAGCTCTTTACTCGTTACAGGGTCTCAGAAATGGAGATGAGCTGGCTTTCCCGGCGTAAAACCATCAAAAGAACTGGTACCCACTGTTTAGTATAGGAACAACGACTAGTTTCCGGGTTATACATGCCTACTTCTTAAGCTTTCCCTTTACTTTATCAAGCTTGAGAACCGACCGGACCCCTCTTGTTTCAACATTCAACATAAGAACAAAGCATCAAGAGGATTTCCCACTGTTGCATCTCGTGGAATCAATTATGTACGACTTACGACTGGCTGTATGGATTTCGGGCGAAGGTAGCTTGATCATATCTCATATCTAGGCCCCTCAGCTTGAAAAAAAAAGCAGCTCTTGCTTATGCTTCCCATGTTTTGCGAAAAAAAAAGCGCTTCTACGGCCGACCGCCAGAAACAGAAAAGAAAGCCACCTACTCGCTTACGGGGCAAGGGAATCTTTCTTGATCCACGAAGGGTGCGAACTAGAAGAGCGAGCCAAAAAAGCAATCTATACCAATTGAAAGAAAGCATATAGTAGGCTAAAAGTGCAGTAAAGATTGGATTCCAACTAAGAAAGTCAGCGGCTATTCGTCCTTATGGCCCATATTTAATACTCTTTTTCTCAGGAAAGCACGGTACGAAAAGAATCGGAACACGAGTCTTCGGCATACAATAAAAGAAAGCAGTTCAATCGAGTTCAGGAAGGCGGGGCTGGGTTTTGTTTTCACCTATTCTCCTCCATTGATTATAGGAAGAGTATCGTATCGGGAAAGACAAAAGGATGGGAAGATTGACTCGGACCTTTCGGATCCTCCGCATAAAAGGTACTACAGCAAGAGTGAGAAAGCGATGACTAAAACAAGAACAATAAGAATAGGAAAGCAGGAATAGGGAAAAAAGAAGTTTAGATCTGGCGATCTCCTTATATAAATGAATGTTTTACATCTCCTATTCTATGTCTGATATAGTTTCTTCTATAAAGAAACAATATAGATCTTTACTTAGAAAGGATTGGATTCATTTCTTCTAGCTTGAGAAAGCCGAGGGTCGATGCTTGTGCTTGATCTTGATTAGATGTAAGATTGAAAACTATAGAGTGGAAGATTGTACCATAGGAGCAAGAGGAAAGCTAGCAACTACTTACTTTGTGTAAATACAGACTCGTTTTTATATAGAGGCGAGTTGGTGTTAGAGACCCTAAAGCTGGATAAAGGAACTTGCACTTTCTATTTTCTAGAATGGATAGCTTCCACTGGCGAATCGCATCTTCCCGAAACTTTACTTTCCCGATAAAGGAACTGGGTGAATCTACTTAAAACCTTAAACAAGCCCAGACTCGAAACCACTAGGATTGATTTCCTTTTCATCTGCCCCTACTCATGGAAGGGAGCATCAATAAACGAGTACGCCTCAACCCCTATCTAACACTCATCATTTTATGTTACCCTAAAAAAAAAGGAAAGTTGTAGCTCGTACTAATGGTGTGAGGAGTTGAGGAGGAAGCTTTCTACTATCGTAACTTGCTGGCGTAAAAAGAAAATAAGGAGTTTAAACCGTACAATAGGCAATTTCCGTCTTGCTTTGACAGACCTTTAACCTCAATGACTGCCATCCACACCCGCTTCCTATCAATCGGGCTATTATAGAACGGCACTTGCAACAATTTCATTGAGGACTGAGGGTACTTACGCGAGAAGCAACTAACAAAGGGGATGGAGCTTTCTTTCAACAACAATGCATATGTTCTATCTAACTATCTAAGACCTTCAACCACTTTGCTGATCACACTTGACGCTGAGGCACCTTGCGAAATGAAATGGATTAGTTTTTAATTTTTAACTTGAACCTATTTCGAAAAAGTCTTGTTGTATGCCAAAAAGAAAACCCACAGCCCTGAAGCAGGATACGGGAACTTTCACTAGACCTACCACTTCTCTTGTTTCTTGAATGTAAGGCGCAATCTACATCCAAACCTCCCCTCCCCTCGACTCTCTGATAGAAAGCTAGCGGGAAGTCTAGCCTCTTTCTTTTTATTGAAAGAGCATCCTATACAATGTATGTTCAAAGCGGGATCCTCGCCCCTCGGGATTTATTTTTTATTAGGAGAAATTAGGGATTCAAAACCTGTTAACTGGGGTTTGGTTTCCTATAAGCTGTGACTGAACTGCCCGAACCTAGAAAAAATAGGATTGAATCATCCCGAGACTTTCCTGTAAGACCAGAAATAGGGAAGACTACGAATAGAATTAGAATCATAAGTACTTTCCTTTCGGATCATACCTCATACCTGAATCTCTCCCGAAGGGACTCGTTCCATTCCATTTCATTCCACTCGTTTTGTCTCGCTACGTAGTTCCTTACACTTCCTTTTTATACCTTTTCTTTCTTACTTGAAAACCATGACTCCCCTATCGAAGAAACTGAATGTCTTAATAGACAACTATCAATACAGGTTCCTACTGGATCACACAGGGGCAAAAAACATAAAAAAAACTGGCTTTCCTTTTTCTTTTTAGTAAAGGGGGAATCATTCATACTGGCTTTTTCCAGAATCCTGGCACCTTGAAGAAGAAAAAAGGTACACGTATAATAGAATTTGTCTTCTTCTTCAAGACCAGTGACAGCAACTGACGAAATCCATGCTTCAAACTGACCGATGAAAAGTGCTAAGTCCGGACTGGATGGCTTACAGGACTCAAGCTTTCTTCTTTCCTAATTTCAATATGCAAAGGAAAAAAACGAGAGTTAGAAAACCTAAATTCAAACTGACCCAGACTTTCGGGGTACTTGCTTTAGCGGGTCTTTTTACTTTCCAATGAAAGATCACCTAACTTTCGAAGTAGCTGAAAGGGGTTTGTTTATAGATAGAAACTATGGGAAGACTGACTTGATGAAAGCTGGCTAGGTACCTAGGCACTGGCATTCGAACTAGGCTTTCGGAATTGTTCACATGCTGGATTGAATGCGCGACTGAATGTTTCCCTACCAAAGCTACGGATTTACCTTTTCTTTTCGTTTACTCCCCCCTTTTTTCTTTCACTGCTTCTGCCCTCCTCTTCGCGTTCAAAATAAAAAGAAAGAAGATCCACGTTGCCTCTTTTGGACCAGATTGAACGTCTTCAAGTGCACAATGAATCCTGAAGCTTTGTTTTCCTTCCACCTTGAGTTCCCTTTCTTTTCTCTATCAAGCTTGAAGACTACTTTCTCTTTCTTGAAAAAAGATGTTTTCCAACTCACGAAAGGGATGGAAGCTCGTATCGCGTAACTAAACTTCTCATTATCGTAGTTGAAGACCTCTCCCGAAGACCGGAAATTTAATTCGCTTACCTTTTCGACTTTCCATTTATTTAACTAATAGGCTTTGGCGTCTGTCTTTCTTCTAGGAAACATCCGCACAGTCTTTTTGGATTGAAACTTACTTTTTCTTTGACTGGATCCCCACCGATTCCCGGACATACTTTACTTGACGACTAGAAAAAAGGTACTAGCACTCAAGAATCAGCACTTCTATCCAACTTCCTTGGATACTTTTTGGTATTGTCGGGGTAGAAGTCGAATAAACAGAAAAAAACTTCCTTTAAAAAATGGTAAAAAATAGAGTTGAACCAAAGTACATACTTGTTTGATTTGAAAGCCATACTCGCAGGCGTGAGAACGTTCTTTCTTTATAGGTATTCACTTTCTCAAAAAAGAGCATAGCATGGTAGGGTACAGGTGAACTCAACTCTTTTTCTAGCGTTTTCACTCGCTCTCTGAAAAGAAAAGCTTAATAAGAATTTGAGCTCTTTTAATGAATCGCCCCTAAAGATAGAAGACATTTCGTTCGCTTCCTTTTCTATGGTACGATGAAATCCGCTCTACTTCTTGGTGCAGGAGTTCCGATCAGATAGGATGTTTTTTCAGATTCATTGCTTAACATAATCAATCCTTCGTAGGTCGGTCCTGTCTTTCACTTCTCAAGCAAGTATGTACGAGTTATAGAAGATAAGATAGAATAAAGTTTCAGTAGCTCGCTACATAAAAAGAAAGTGAAGAGAGGATTGGCAGGTCAACCATAGGCCCTTGTCGAGAGCCGGGGGAGTTCTGTTATCTACTTTTTTTCTTAATGAAAAAATAGCAAGTCCTTTTTCCCATTCCCAGCGTGAGAGAAGCCAAAAAATGAAAGTTGTCTATTATAGAGATAGACAGAAACATAGTCTAAGCGACGATAGTACAGGAAATACGGAAAGTGGAAAGGTCTGTCTGTTTTTTCACTTACTTTTCGGGAGCTATAAAAGAAAAGCTCGTCTTTTTCGTCATCAGTCCCAGAGCCTATGGATTGCGAACACCGGATTTTCGAACTACTATTTTCTTTATTAAAAATTCCTGAGACACCTGAAACCTAGCTTGTGTTGCCTATGCGAAGCGAGTCGAGTTTGATAGAGTGAATACTCCTGACCAACTCCCTAATACTACGCAGGCTCCTCAAACAAAACAAAACAGAAAAGACAAGCAACTACTTATAAGGTAAGGCTTAAAATAGCTAAAAGTCCGGTAACTGAGGGACCAAGGGGACCGAGAGAGGACTGAATTACGGCTTAGAAACTAGAACTGATTTAGCTCTCTTGCACCGGACACTGCGGATGCTTTTCGCCCTTACTTTATGGTTTGAAACTTACGATGATGTGGAAGCCTAAAGTCAAGCCCTTTCCCTACACTTTCAAGGCAATAACTGACTATCATAGTTTTTGTGTTGGAACCCGTAAGTCACCCTACCTTAGTAGGAAGTATGTTATTGCTCGACCGGACTAACTCAATGAGGGGAAAGGAAAGATCCCTTTTGACCTTTTTTTACCTTATCAAGCTTGATCGTGAATCCTTGCTACTGTATCATCACTGGTCCCCACTTCTTTAAATATATATATTGTTATAAACAAATAACAAAAAATAACAATATATTTATATATATATTGTTAATAATATATATTAATTAATATATTGTTATATTATTTAATTATTTAATATTAATATATATATTAATATTAAATAATATATATTAATTTAATTTTTTATTTATATTAATATATATTTTGTGGGGCATATTATAGGGGCTTGGCTTGCATCCCTGTTATTGTGAAAGGACTGGACAGCTATCTTGCTTCCTTCTTCCCCGCACTGGAACTGTCACCGATCCGGATTCAGGCTTAAGAAATGCTTCACACATGCAATTGGGTGTATTTATTTCCCTTACACGACCCTTATATATAAATAGAAAAAGTGCTTCGAAAAAAATATACATCCGCTCCTCAATTTCATCCAAACCTTAACGTCTTCGCTTGGCCAACCATTAGGAGACAAGAACTAAAGCATCTTACTGACTTATGCTAGCTTCCAGGCTTAAGAACAGGATTGACTGTATAAAACACGGAAGCCCTACATTGAATGAATGGGCAGCTACCTGTGAATTAGCTTCGCTACCTGGCTCTATTTTGAGCTGCTTTACAGGTCAGGTCCAACCAGCCTATAACTTCCCGATACGCGAGACAACTAGGCCACTTCCACGGGAAGCATTATAAAATAGTCTGAAAATTTCCCCTTCAATATGGTCTTAGAGCCTCAACTAAGGTCCCTTTCAACTGGCTTGAAAGTCTATAGTCTATATAAACACTAGCGAATCTGGCCAAAGACAAAGAGCTAAATGAACATCGCACCATACTCTTTCTATTGAATCAAGTGATCTTATACCAAACTTGATCACACTCGGGAGCTACGATAGCTAGGGCATGGACATTCAATAGGGCACTGTCTTGTTTCAACTTGAACATTTTCTGGAACTAGCTTGATTACTCTAATAAAGGAGACAGTAGCTTTTGGGCTTCTGCAAATAGTAGTGTTCACTCCCCTCGTACTATCAAAAATAAAAAATCTAGCCATGAGCACAGTAGGGATTTTTTTTAATACCAATCGCTTAATGGATTGAAAATAGACTCTTTTTTTCTATTTGAGTTGGGAAAATAGGTTGAAGCGTTGATCGTACCCGGATAGAGATCCTGATCGAAAGCTCTACTCTTAAAAGAATAAGTTTAAAAATCTCGCAGAAATTAAGCGAGTTCCCTTCCTATCTACCCTGGGTAAACAAGGGATCGCTCCGCTTATAGCTCTTTAGTCAGTTGCATATCATCGGTAAGCATGATTGAATTCCTTTCGTCCAACCGGATATCCATTTCGTTCGTAAATAAAGCGAATTGGATGATCGGGAAAACATAGACTAGACCGATCACGGTCTTCTTTATTATTTATTTACGAGTCTACATCGCGTAGGGAGTCCTGATAAGAAGAGGGAATCGCGAGTACTGATAGATAGACTGACCCATAAGAAGAAAGAATGATTTTTTATCTACTAAAGAAACCGCCTTCGCGGG